AATGCCTAATATTAGATAGAATGTCATTCTTGTTTCTTTTATTATTTTGAATGATTCTTCTATGAATCATATTTTTGTTTGAACTAACTGAATTGAGTGCAAATGACATGCGGATATAACTAAATAAATTTGTTTGTGATCAAGATACGATGGTAACATAGGTCACACCCCTTTTTTTTAATTCAATTAATTAAAAACTTAATAAAGTATGGTGGATTTTTCATCATATGTTCATTCCCTTCATATTGAAGGGGGTTAGCTACTTACGTCTCATATCTTTTTGAATTTTCAACGATACATTTTATTTTGAATCACAATAAGAAAGAGCATGTCTTTCCTATCTCTTATTCTCTATCCATTAAAATTAAACTTAAATGGAAATAGGGTAGCCAAATTATTAGGATCTCTTAATTATAAACAAGAGGGAGGTTATTACATTAAATTAAATGGGATTAAGTCTCTTAAGACTGGGTTAGGGTAAACTAAAAAATTAGGAGCAAGGGCCTAATCTGGACTTGTTTGTCTTTGCCCCTAGAGAGTCCCCCTTCCCCAAGGGGATCCTTTTTTTGTTCTGATTCAGTATTCCCAGAGAGTCGGGGGATAGATAGTTCTTAATTAGTAACGGGAGGTATCTTATTAATAAAATTCGAATCGAAAGAACAAGAACAAGTACCTAAATCTTCTCTTATATCAGTCTTTTTTATCCATAAGAAACAGATATTTCTCTCTCTCTCTCTCTTTTTTTTTATGATGATCAAATTTTTAGTCTTTACTGTAAAACTTTATTCAAATAATGATGTAAAAATAGGAAACTTTTTCGATTAGAAAAATTTTTAATGATTGCTTTTGAGTTGAATCTTTGGTATTCAAAGAAGTGGTAAATGGGTCATATTGAGTCACTTTAAGATGCAGAGTAAAAAAGAATTCATTTATTAATATTCGTATTCTTTCTATATTTCTATTAGTTTTTTTAATAAAAAGTAAAGTGTTGCATTCATACAATAACATACAATAATAGGTGGGGTCTTGCTAAGATTGCTTCAGAAAACTTTTTGCCATCTTTGTATAGAATAATTTGTATAGAAGAAAAAAGGGTATAGATTAATATGTTTATGTATCGACGGAACCAATGACTATTCATGATTCCATAATTGAATCAATTCCATACAGGTTCCAAATTAGAGGAATGTTTTGTTATGGTAAAACTTCGTTTGAAACGATGTGGTAGAAAGCAACGTGCGACTTGAAGGACACGATCCGGTGTGGATTTTTATTCTTACATCCGCCATCTTTTCTAAGAATGAAGGTGCTCTTGGTCCGACATCTGTTCTGTTTTCACTAGAATCCTTCTTTTTGTTAGGTTGTAATGAATATAGTACATGATGGAGCTCGGGTAGAAAGTCTGGATTCATCTTTCAGGGGTCAAGAATCTAGGGTTAATATTAATCAATTAATTGGAACAACTTCGTAAGTATATCATCAATATAGAAATAGAAAGGATCCGATTCGGTCAAGTTTTTAATTCAAAAGGAAAATTTGTTGAAATTGAAAAAACTCTTTCGATTAAAAGTGTATCGCGGGGAATCGAGTGTTTGTATGATTCTTTGCTAGAAATAAATCACAAAAGGGGTATGTTGCTGCCATTTTGTAAGGATTAAGAAGCACCGAAGTAATGTCTAAACCCACTGATTTAAAACAAAGAAAAAGGATCCCAGAACAAGGAAACGCCTTTTTTTCAATTGTCTCAATAACTGGATCATAATAAAGAATCCAAATAGATTGTATTTTAAATGAGACAAACAAAAGGGGGGTTAAAGACCATTCAAAAAATGAAATAAATTGCCTAAAGATTTTTTTCTTTTAAGCTATTTGAGAATTATCCAACTTGAGTTATGGGTACAAATGATTTTTTCTTTTTCAGGAAGGAGGAATAAAAATATGCGTAAAATCCCATTCTAATTTATTTTATCAATTCCTTTGCCATTAATTATAATTCTATACGTAGACAAAACTCCAAATCATTTTTTCTCGAGCCGTACGAGGAGAAAACTTCCTATACGTTTCTAGGGGGGGTCTTTAGATCTATCCCAATGAGCCGTCTATCGAATCGTTGCAATTGATGTTCGATCCCGAAGAGAAGGAAGAGATCTTCGGAACGTGGGTTTTTATGATCCGATAAAGAATCAAAGTTATTTAAACGTTCCTGCTATTCTATATTTCCTTGAAAAGGGCGCTCAGCCCACAGGAACTGTTCGGGATATTTTTAAAAAGGCGGAGGTTTTTAAGTAGCTTGGTCCTAATCAAACAAAATTCAATTAAGGAAATAAAGAAATATAAAGTGATAGTAATTCTTATATCAATTTTTGTATAATTTTTATATATTTTTTTTTCTGCCTTTTTGGGTTCTAATCGTATCTATTTTTCATTGCTTCTATAAAATCTCATGTTCTAGAACGACAAAACCCGAGTTGCTTGATCCTAGAAATAGAAATGGGAGTTC